AAGTAAAGGGTTCTTGAACCCTTCTAAGCAATTAGAAGAGCGCGGAATTGGACCTCCCTCAAATAGATGAATCTGGGATTGATTGTGGAACCGAGCATATAGAACCCGGGGCGGGCAGTAAGATACGCTAGGCGGAGTAGTCGCTCTGAAGCAGGTTCTTCGACTGGATCAATGCATGTATGAACCCCAACAAAATCCCGAAGGTCTAGTCTAGAAAAAACCCGGATTTTGTTGGGTTAGCTTTTTGGTAGGAAAGGCGGTCACAGGAAGAAATGCCCTACCAATGAATAGATTAGTCTACTAACGTCAACAATCTCTTTCTTCATATACGATACCGTCCGCTTTTATATCCGAAAGTATAGATATGAAACAAAAAAGAAAGATAGATATTCCCATGGTAAGAATAGGACAGTTGCACTAAGGAAGAGAGCTAGGGATTTGATAAAGGTGATAGGACAGACCTGCCTTGGTCTCAAATAGGGCGCAAGCTAGGGACATTACTATATGAATGAGACTTCATCCTTATTACATTACAAGCGATACCTCAAATTCCTAAAATGCTCCTCTAGTCCCGAGCTTGGTAAATAAGGCCGTAGCCAAAAGCAAGGGATTCCCGGGGCCCGAACGAGAGCAGAGGCAGCAAGGCAGGTATTCTCATAAAAGAAAGAAAGGAAAACAGGCAGGGAGGTAAGAGCGAGTAAGACTAGGTTATAGCAAGACAACAGAGGTTAGATAGCTCTTACCGGAGGAAGAGGTTTCAGGTCACCCGTCCCCTTGACCCAGACACGAACTAATCCTTCTCTCTCTCGAATGTATGCCCGGTTTTCATCGAATCTTTTTGATCACCTTCGAAAACAAACCGGAATTCCGTCTTGACATGATGAATAGTGGTGCCCACCTGCAGCCTTGAACTATTTCTCGAGTGTGATCTTATCCCTAAAGGCCTTTTACTAATATAATATAAGGTAATCCCGTGCTTGACCAACGCAGTCAATGGATTCCACCATGAACCGGGAGCGGGCGAAGACATGCAGCTTCCGGGGTACACAGTCACGTGCTGAGCAAAGAGGTATATATCAGACCCATTCACACGCGCAAGGTGCGGCATCCGCCTGAACGCGGAGAGGATTTCCCTCAAACAAAGATAGGCGTGTCAGGAAACAATATGAAGGCACCCCTATTTCGCTGTCCAGGGAGCTGTTGACTAATGACCTAAAAAATGCGTGACGTTTGGGAAACATGGGCAACCCTTCGCGCACGAAATAGCAATGACAGGAGATTGACCGGTCGGGGTCGAGTGATCAACACCTAAGGGGTTTAGGGTTCCAAACCTGCTGCGACTACCTCTCTTCTATTTTCAAAAGTATATAGAAATGGTAGGCACTGGGAGTGAGTGAACTACCCGGGGAGAAAGGGGCAACCTCTCTATAGAAGGGAAAGGAAAGGTTTATCCGCTCATAATGATTGTAGAGTCTTTCCGGATTGGAGGTCTAATAGTAGTCACATCAAGTCCTCCCCCTCTTACTAAGGATAGCTAGCGAGAGGAATACTAATGATTATCCATGAAAGAAGGCTGGATGGAATTCAGCGAACACGAATACTAAAGATTCATGGGGACCTCAAAAAATAGGGGATAGAGAGCGCGGAACGGGCTTTCCAAGCATAAAACCCTACCTATACATTCCATGGCAACAGACAGAAGGCAGTTCTGTCGTTGTTCTTAACCCCAGGCCCATTTCCGTTCCCAATAATCTCCATGAAAAGACTACCATGATTTCCGAACAAACCGAGGTAGAGTCAAGACATGAAAAAACTTTTCTATGATCCGGTTATTTCCAAGTACGTATCATCCGCTGCGTTATCCGCCGTCTCTGCGGCCGCCAAAAGCCTACCCTCTCTCGGATATTGAGTGGGTTGACCTGGGAAGAGATCCGGACGAACCTTCCAACAAGCAGAATAGAAGTTGACCACAAAGCCATCTCTGTCGGAGGCTGCTACCCATAAGGCCATCTCGGGCATGGGAAAGAAAGGCGGCAGACAACCGACTGAACAGGGGAGCCTAAACGGCATTGAGGATGAGTCCACCGGTCGACAAACAGCTTCTATCTACAGGTGCTTTCATTATGGATCGGTCGACTTGTCACGATTCATTGCTCACACACAATTAGGTTAGGCAGGCTTGGGGAGGTGATCTGAATCGGCTATCGATACGATGCGGGGCTGATTTGCTGATCGTAACGAACTTGACTCTACCCCTGAAAAAAAAGAGCGGGGAGACCTTTGACCTGGGCTGGGGAGGGATTGGGGTTGCTTTTCTTTAGGACTTTAGTTTGTAAAAAGGCTCGAAGACCTCCGGCTGGATTTGAAATGGATTAGGTAGGAAATCCGCATCAGCGGGGGTATATGGGAGGAACCCAGTCCGCAGTAATTCAATTCGGATCACTAAGGAAAATCTTGACTCACGCATACCGCAGTGTATTGTTGTCAACTCACATAGTCGCACCTACCAGCAACAAGACGACTACTCCCTGCACGACACTAAACGGCGCTATTTAACGCTTTGGTTCGCCCAATACAAGAACTACATCCCATCCCAACCTAGCTTAAGGCTAAAGCCGTGGACTACGCTCCCGTGAGAGCCCTCTATTTGACTAACATACTCCCTTTATATCCAAGCTGGGAATGATTGACCTTCGGATTCAAATAATAGCGCATAATGGCAGTACTCCTTCCCATTTCTTCTTTTATGATTTTATCTACTGGAAATGCTTACAGGTAAGTGCGGAGAAGGTACCCGGGGGACCAAACGAAAGGGCACTGAAAGGTCTTCAATTAAAGTTTCGCCAGTACGGAAAGACGAGTAAAGATTGCTAAAGCAGACTTAAGGATAATAAATACCCCACCTTACCTGATTTGTGACAAAAGGAAAGGCTCGAAAGACCTACTTGACGAGTTTCCTTATGAGTGAGTTCGTAGGTGCCTTTAAGTCGAGTGTAGCGAAGGGATTCTCCTAAGAGAAGCTTTAGAGGGAATAGGGGTGAAACAACTTTTATGAGCTGTCTCAGTAGTGACTGTGTGATTAGTGGTTTAGCTGTTAGCTGTCTAAAAGCTACGGTCAAAATAAAGCCCTTTTGAAAATAAACCACTAATACGCCTTAGGTACTCTTCCGTATAAGGCGGAGGGAATGAAAGGACCTGCAGGAAGCTGAAAAGCCGTAGTGCGCTAGCGCTAGCGAGTTAGCGCAACAACTTAGTGTCTTGTTTTCTTCGCTGCTTCTTTTTTTTTTTTACATAAGGTTAAACGAAAGCGGTTGCTAATGCTTGTAGCTTGCTTCTGTCCTTAGTCAATTTTTGGATGAAGCTGTTTTGACTGCCGTATATTTTTTGAATCGAATACCTTCCTCTGTCATCTCGGGTCTGTCTCTTTTTGAGAGAAGATTTTCTACCCCGCCTGACTATGAAGAGCTTCGAGTCTATCGGGAAAGGATGTGGTGGTAACCCCCGCAGCTTTGTCTAGAACCGGGCGTCCAGCCGTGTAGGAAGACTCACCCTAGCAACTTTAGCGACCCCACCCCCAACTCTAGCTGAGAAGCACCCTCTATCCACTTCCCCTTTTCCGTGTGCCCAAAAGCCCGGTTTATGAGCCCCTTTCCGATTCCCTCACCCAATCTCATGAGAAGCAAGCCCAGCAGGCCCTGCCTTAACCTGTCCTCAGACAGCCAGCCCTCACCAGGCTGCTGGCATTGCTAAATGCTCCGCCACGAAGCAAGCTTTCCCGAATACGACAGATGCGGAAGTGGCTAAAGAAGTCGGAAGAAGAAAGTAGTTGGACAACTGTATACACGAGGGTACATTAGTATTCTGGGAATTGGCAACATTGACAGAAAGGGGAAGGGGAGGAATAAACTTTATTAGGTGTATCTCTACTAAAGTAGTCGGCCTAACCTTCGGTTCCCGTAACCAAGTTTTTCTTTCTCACTCCTTATGTACTTTTTCTTACTTCATCCATACTTTTTTACTTTTTTTGAAGTGTGTTCAAAAAAACCCTCTACTTCTACTTCTAACTAAAGGCGAACAGCCGGCATTGCAAGCAAATAGAGAGCCCCCGCCCGTTTGAGCCGTTGCGAGCCGGAAAGTGGACCGGCTGTTTGAGTCGCGAAAGGGCCGCTTGCTTAAATTATATTATTTATAATAATAATAATAGATATAGAATATTCTATATCTATCTATAAACAATAAAAAAAAAAAAATAGAAAAATCATTTTTTTTTAATCCAATTGTTCATTCCTGGGAAGAGGAAGAAGCAGATAGAGCAAAGGCCTCCTCTTTCCATCCGCTCTTCCCTAAGTGAGCGAATTGCATGTAGAGATCCGTAAGGGCTTATAGTTTAATTGGTTGAAACGTACCGCTCATAACGGTGATATTGTAGGTTCGAGCCCTACTAAGCCTACCACCCCCTTCTCTTCACCTGATACAAGGCAGTCGAAGTACCCGCCACCCTGCAGATCTCAATCTAGCGACGGCATGTGGAACCACACTGCTGCCGCTGCCCTTCGGGCACGCCTCCTACGCTTATCACTCACCTACGCTCTTGCAGCATGCCCCCTTCGGGCAATACGGTGTAATACGCGAAGCAGCTGAGCCATAGCTCTTCGATCGCTATATTCTTGCGATAGCGAAGGCGTGGTTCATACTCTAAGAGAGAGAGAGAGTAGATGCGAAGGTTCGGATCGAAGATCTTCGCGAGACGGCCCCGGGGCACCATAGCATGTCGGGAATAAGGGGGGACATACTGGACGTAAGCGCTCCCTTGGTTGGGGGCTGTGCCTCTCCTATCTTTTTAATTGATGGATTCCCAGGTCTCTTTTATTCTCACTGTTGGCAGATTTTTGAAGACGACCTGGTCAGGGGGTTCCAAATTTCTTTGCTGAAGGCGCCTTCGGCACCCTAAGTTTGAATTCAAATTGAATTGCCCTTATTCCGTGCTTTACATTTTCACC